TAAAAGATAAGCTAATGAAGCTAATGGACTCATACTCCATTTATAAAAATATTAATTTTTTTCTTTTAAATTTATTTTTATTTAATAGTGTAAAAAGCACAAAGATTTTTGATATCTTTAGATATAGTTTAATTCTATAATAAATATATATATATATATATATATATATAATAAAGTGCCTGAATTTAAAGGATTATTTTGATAGAATAAAAAATGTAATTTTTTTACCTTTATTATTATTATTACATATATATATGTATATATATTTATTCTACCTATATTAAAAATGACAAAATTTTTTTTTTTTAATAAAAAATTTGACAAATTTTTTTCAATAAATTATTTATTTTTTATTATACTTTTTTTTAGAACAATTATTACAATTAATGCTTCATCTTGATTTAATGCATGAATAGGAATAGAAATGAATTTAATATTTTTTATACCTTTAATAATAAATAATTTCAAAAAAATTAAAATTTCTAATTCTATAATAATTTATTTTATTATTCAAGCTAGATCATCTTCCTTTATAGTAATAATAATAATTATAATAAAAATACAATTTGTTTTAAATAAAATAAATATTATAATAAATATAATYCAAATAAGATTAATTATAAAATTAGGAGCATCACCATTTAGTTGATGAATACCTAAAATTATAAAAAATATAAATTGAATAACTTTATTTATTTTTTTAACATGACAAAAAATTGGACCATTATTTTTATTAATTATTAATAATAACAATTTTATCATTTATATTTCTGCTATTTTATCATCAATTTTTGGAACTTTAATAGGGTTAAATCAAACAATAATTAAAATATTAATTTCTTATTCATCAATTAATCATTTAGGATGAATAATATTATCAATGATATTAAATATAAAAATTTTTTTTTTATACTTTATTATTTATTCTTTAATTAATCTAATAATCTGCTTATTTATAAATAACTTAAAATTAGTTTTTATTAATCAATTATTTAATTATAATAATCAAAATTTATTCGATAAAATTATTTTATTATCATCATTTTTAACTTTAGCAGGAATCCCTCCATTTTTAGGATTTATTCCCAAATTTATTTTATTAATTGTAATAATTAAAAATAAATTATTTATTGAAATTATTATTTTAATTATTATATCGGTAAATTCATTATCATTTTACATTAACCCTGTAATTTCAATAGTAATTTTTATAAAAATAAATTTTAAATGAAATAATGAAATTTTTTTTATTAATAAATCAATTTTTTCAATTTTATTTCCTAATATATTTATTAATTTAATTATAATAACACCTACAATTTATAATTTCATTTAATAATTTTATATTTTAAGATTTTACGTTAAATAAACTAATAGCCTTCAAAGCTTTAAATAAATATTAAATTTTTAAATCTTAAAATTTTAATAAATTTAATTTTTATTATTTTAGAATTGCATTCTAATGTTATTTTTTAACTATAAAATTTAATTAATTAATTATATATATATATATATATATATATATATATAATAAAAGAAAAAATTTATTTCATAAATAAATTTACAATTTACCGCCTAATTCAGCCATTTTATTTATCGAATTAATAAATGATTATTTTCAACTAATCATAAAAACATTGGAACATTATATTTTATTTTTGGCATATGATCAGGAATATTAGGTTTATCATTTAGAATAATTATTCGTATAGAATTAAGTACTCCTAACTCTTTAATTAATGATAATCAACTTTATAACGTTTTAGTTACATCACATGCATTTTTAATAATTTTTTTTATAGTTATACCTATTATAATTGGAGGATTTGGAAATTGATTATTTCCATTAATATTAGGAGCCCCTGATATAGCATTCCCTCGATTAAATAATATAAGATTTTGATTATTACCCCCTTCATTAATTTTACTATTATTTAGAAGAATAGTAAATTCTGGTTCAGGTACAGGATGAACAATTTATCCTCCATTATCAAATAGAATTTCTCATGCAGGAGCTTCAGTTGATATAACTATTTTCTCTTTACATTTAGCAGGAATTTCATCCATTTTAGGAGCCATTAACTTTATTTCAACAATAATTAATATACGAATTTCAGGAATAAGATTTGAACGAATACCATTATTTATTTGAGCGATTGGATTAACTGCTATTCTTTTATTATTATCTCTTCCAGTATTAGCAGGAGCAATTACTATACTTTTAACGGATCGAAATTTAAATACATCATTTTTTGATCCATCAGGAGGAGGAGATCCTATTTTATATCAACATCTATTTTGATTTTTTGGACATCCAGAAGTTTATATTTTAATTATTCCAGCATTTGGAATTATTTCAAATATTATTTCTCAAGAATCAGGAAAAAAAGAAACTTTTGGAATTCTAGGAATAATTTATGCTATAATAACTATTGGATTACTAGGATTTATTGTATGAGCCCATCATATATTTACAGTAGGAATAGATATTGATACTCGAGCTTATTTTACAGCAGCAACTATAATTATTGCAATTCCTACTGGAATTAAAATTTTTAGTTGATTAGCAACATTATATGGATCTCAAATTATTCTAAATCCATCTATACTATGAACTTTAGGATTTGTATTTTTATTTACTATTGGAGGATTAACAGGAATTTTACTTTCTAATTCATCTATTGACATTATTCTTCATGATACTTATTATGTAGTAGCTCATTTCCATTATGTATTATCAATAGGAGCTGTGTTTGGAATTATAGCAGGATTTATTTATTGATATCCTCTATTTACTGGATTAACATTAAATAATTTATGAATAAAAATCCAATTTTTATTAACATTTATTGGTGTTAATTTAACATTTTTTCCTCAACATTTTTTAGGGTTAAATGGTATACCTCGTCGATACTCAGATTTTCCTGATGCATTTTTAACATGAAATATTCTATCTTCTTTAGGATCAATTATTTCATTTATTAGAGTTATTTACTTTTTATTTATTATTTGAGAAAGAATATCTTCTAAACGACAAATTTTATTTTCTTCAAATATAAATTCTTCTATTGAATGAAAACAAATAATACCTCCCTCAGAACATAGATATCAAGATTTACCTATTTCATTTAAATAATAATAATTATATTATTATTTAAATAAATACATATATTTTATAAAATCTATAATGACAGAATAATGTAATGGATTTAAACCCCAATAATAAAGATATTTTTATCTTTTTATAGAAATTACAACATGAACTATATTTAATTTCCAAGATGCAGCATCTCCTATTATAGAACAATTAATTTTTTTTCATGATCATGCAATAATAATTTTAATTATAATTATAACATCAATTTTATATTTAATAATAAATTTAATTAAAAATAAATTTATTAATAAAAACTTATTAAATCAACAAAACTTAGAAATTATTTGAACTATTATTCCAATAATTATTTTAATTTTTATTGCAATTCCTTCAATTCATCTATTATATTTAAATGATGAAATCAATTATCCTTTATTAACAATTAAAATTATAGGTCATCAATGATACTGAAGATACGAATATACTGATTTTAAAAATATTGAATTTGATTCATATATAAATCAAATAATTTCATTTAATTTAAATTCTTTTCGATTATTAGATGTAGATAATAATATAATTATTCCCATAAATACAAAAATACGAATTTTAGTATCATCTACAGATGTAATTCACTCATGAACAATTCCATCATTAGGAAAAAAAATTGATGCAATTCCTGGACGATTAAATCAACTAAGATTAATAATTAAACGCCCAGGAATCTTTTTTGGACAATGTTCAGAAATTTGTGGAACAAATCATAGCTTTATACCAATTACAATTGAAAGAACTTCAATAAATTTATTTCTAAAATGGATTAATTCATTTTAATTCATTAAGTGGCTGAAAACAAGCAATGATCTCTTAAATCATATTATAATAAATTAGTAAATATTCTTAATGAAAGAATTAGTTTAAAAAACATTAGAATGTCAAACTAAAAATATTATTTATTTAATATTCTTTTATTCCCCAAATAAATCCTATAAATTGAATTTTTCTTTTATTTTATTTTATTATTATTTTTATAAATTTTAATGTTATAAATTACTATAATTTTATTATATTTAAAAAAAAATCATTAAAAGTAAAAATAATTAAAATAAAAAAAATATTATGATTATGATAATAAATCTTTTCTCAATTTTTGATCCTTTATCAAGAATCTTTAATTTTTCATTAAATTGAATAAGAACATTTTTAGGATTGTTATTTATTCCTCAATCATTTTGATTTATTCCTCCTCGAATTAATATAATTATTAATAATATTTTAATTTATCTTCATTATGAATTAAAACTATTATTAGGAATAAATTCTCATAAAGGAAGAACTTTAATTTTTTTGTCCCTATTTATAATAATTTTTTTTAATAATTTTATAGGATTATTTCCTTATATTTTTACAAGATCTAGACATTTATCATTTAGATTATCTTTAGCTTTTCCTCTTTGATTAAGATTTATTATATTTGGTTGAATTAATAACTATAATCATATATTCACTCATCTTGTTCCCCAAAATACACCATCTTTACTAATACCATTTATAGTACTAATTGAAACAATTAGAAATTTAATCCGAGCTTTAACCCTATCTATTCGATTAACTGCAAATATAATTGCAGGTCATCTTCTAGTAACATTATTAAGAAGAACAAATATTAATTTAAGATTTTATTTAACATTAATTTTAATTATTATTCAAATTTTATTATTAACCTTAGAATGAGCTGTTGCTATCATTCAATCTTATGTATTTATAGTTTTAAGAACTTTATATTCTAGAGAAGTAAATTAATGTCAAAAAAAAATCATTCTTTTCATTTAGTAGATTATAGACCATGACCTTTATTAGGAGCTTTAAGAACATTAATTATAATATCAGGATCAATTAAATGATTTCATTTTAAAGATAATAATTTATTTTTATTAGGATTTATAATTATTTTAATTATTATATTTCAATGATGACGAGATATTATTCGAGAAAGAACATTTTTAGGAATTCATACTTTTTCTGTAGTTAATGGAATACGATGAGGAATAATTTTATTTATTACATCTGAAGTATTTTTTTTTATTTCATTTTTTTGAGCATTTTTTCATAGATCTCTATCACCATCAATTGAAATTGGAGGAATTTGACCTCCTAAAGGAATTCAACCTTTTAATCCTATAAATATTCCATTATTAAATACAATAATTTTAATTTCATCTGGAGCAACAATTACTTGATCACATAATAGAATTATAAATATAAACTTTAAAGAAACTTTTATTAGTTTATTTATAACTGTAATTTTAGGAATTTTATTTTCTTTAATACAAATATTCGAATATTTAGAAGCTCCATTTACTATAGCAGATTCAATTTATGGCTCAACTTTTTTTATAGCTACAGGATTTCATGGAATTCATGTTCTAATTGGAACAACTTTCTTATTAATTAATTTAATTCGATTTTCAAAAAATCATTTTTCAATAATTCATCATTTCGGATTTGAAGCATCAATTTGATATTGACATTTTGTTGATGTAGTATGATTATTTTTATATATCTCTATTTATTGATGAAGAAATTAATTTTTATTTATATAATATAAATAAGTATAATTGATTTCCAATCAAATAGTCTAAAATTTTAGTATAAATAATATTTTTAATTTTTTCAATAATAATAATTTTATGAATAATTTCTAATTTTATTATATTTTTAGCTTCAATTATTTCAAAAAAATCATTTTTTGACCGAGAGAAAAATTCACCATTTGAATGTGGATTTGATCCAAAAAGAAAATCTCGTTTACCATTTTCTATGCGATTTTTTTTAATTTCAGTAATTTTTTTAATTTTTGATGTAGAAATTGCTTTAATATTACCAATAACTTTTATTATTAACATTTCAAATATTTTACCATGATTATTTATTTCTATTTATTTCTTAATTATTTTATTAATAGGCCTATATTACGAATGAAATTTTGGAGCATTAAATTGATTAAAATAATTAATTAAATTTATTTAAGGATAATAGTTAAAAATAACATTTGATTTGCATTCAAAAATTATTAATATACTACTTAATTTATCTTATTTATATATATATATATATACATTTATTCATATAAATTATTAATTGAAACTAAAAATTAGTATATTATTGTTAATAATATTTATGAAAAAATAAATTTTCCAATTAAAGAAATATGAAGTTCAAATTTAAGCTTCTAACTTTAAATTTAAACGATTAAATTTCGTTTATATTTCTTATAAAAATTTATATAGTTTAAAAAAAACATTACATTTTCAATGTAAAATTAAATATTTTATTTTATAATTAAGTTTGAGTTAAAATATTAACCTTAATATCAGGCCGAAACTGATCACAATAATTTGTTTCAAACATAAAATTTTGTTTAAAGATAGATTCCTATCATTTTTTTATCTTCAATAAAAAACTTTATTTTTAAGCTATTTAAACAATTTTTTTTTTTATAATTAATTTATAATTTTAAAAAATATAAATATCATCAAAATATAATTAATAAAAAAAATAAATTTAATAATGAATTTAAATAAAATATTAATATATCTATTAAAGAAGAACTTAATTTTAAATAAAAAATTATTTTTTGTCCAATTAATATTTCTGTTCAACTATTATCTAAATAAAATAAAGTTTTTCTTAAAATTAAAATATTTTTTACTATTCCATTTATTGAAATAATTGGTAAAAATCATATTATTCTAAAAAATAATATTATAAATATTCTATTTTTTAGAATAATAAAATTTATTTTATAAAAAAAATTTCCTAAAAATATTCCTATAATAATTAAAATTAAAGGAAAAATTTTTAAATAAAAAGGTAAAATTACAGTTAAAGGAACAGGAAAAATAATTCATCTAAAAATTCTACCTCTAATAATAACTATTATTATTAATAAAATTACTCTTTTATTTAATTCTCAAGAATATTCATTCAAAAAATTTGTAGATAAAAAATTAAATTCATTAAATATTAAATAATAAATTAAACGAAATGTATAACTTACTGTCAATAATGTAGAAATTATTAATATAATTATAATTAAATTATTATAATTTATTAAAAAAATCATTTCTAAAATTAAATCCTTTGAATAAAATCCTGATAAAAAAGGAAAACCACATAAAGCTAAATTTGAAAAATTAAAACATAAAGAAATAAAAGGTATCTGTTTTCTTATAGACCCTATATAACGAATATCTTGAAAATTTATTAAATTATGAATATAAATTCCAGCACATAAAAATATTAAAGACTTAAATAATGCATGTATTAAAAGATGAAAAAAAGCTAAATTTGTATAACCTAATAATAATGTTCTAATTATTAATCCTAATTGTCTTAAAGTAGAAAGAGCAATAATTTTTTTTAAATCATATTCAAAATTAGCATTTAATCCTGATATAAATATTGTTAATAATGATAATAATAAAAATCATTTTCTAATAAATTCAATTTTTATTAATAAATTTTCAAATCGAATTATTAGATAAACTCCAGCTGTTACTAAAGTAGAAGAATGAACTAAAGAAGACACAGGGGTAGGTGCAGCTATAGCAGCCGGTAATCAAGAAGAAAATGGAATTTGAGCTCTTTTTGTAAAAGAAGCTAATCTAATAAAAATTATAATTAATATTATTTCATAATTTATATATATAAATTCTAAATAAAATATATATCTTCATCTTCCAAAATTTATTATTCAAGAAATTGAAATTAATAAAAATACATCTCCAATTCGATTTGATAAAACTGTTAATATTCCTGCATTAAAAGATTTAATATTTTGATAATAAATTACTAAACAATAAGAAACTAAGCCTAATCCATCTCATCCTAATAAAATTCTAATTATATTAGGACTAATAATTAATAAAACTATTGATAAAACAAATATAATAATTAAAAAAATAAATCGATTAATTATTAAATCTCCTTCTATATAAAATTTTCTATAATAAATTACAAATGAAGAAATAAAAAACACAACTCTTAAAAAAATTATTGCTATTCAATCTAAAAAAATTACTATAATAATATTTGATGAATTTAAATAAAAAATATTATATTCAAAAAAATATATTAAATTATTTATTAAAAAATATATTCTTCTAATAAACCTAATAAATCTTAATAAAATCAATTTTATTATAAAAATATTAATTAATAAAATTATTTAAGATAAATATAAATTTATATCAATGACACCACAAATCATTATTTTAATTAAAATACTTAAATATTTTCATAAAATAAATATTTCATTATTTAAAATTAATAGATTTAAAGGAATTCAATGTAAAATTAATAATAAGAATTCTCGAATATAACCTTGAGTAATTGAATATAAATTTATTATTAATTTTCCATGCTGAGTAAAAGAATATAAATATAAAGAATAAGAAGCTCTAAAAAATAATAAAAATATAATCAAATATATTCTTAATCAACTTCATCTAATTACACTATTAATTAGTATAATTTCTCCTAATAAATTTAAAGAAGGAGGAGCAGATATATTTGAAGAACATAATAAAAATCATCATAAACTTATTCTAGGTATAAAATTAATTAATCCCTTATTAATTAAAATTCTTCGTCTTCCTAATCGCTCATATATAATATTTACTAAACAAAATAAACCTGATGAACATAAACCATGTGAAATTATTAATAAAAATGATCCACCTACCCCTCAATTTAATATTGTAAATATACCACATATTAATAATCTTATATGGGATACAGATGAATAGGCTACTAAAGATTTTAAATCAATCTGAAATAAACAAATTAATCTAATTATTAAACCTCCAACCAAATTAATTCTTTCTAATAAAAAATTATATTTATTTCCCAAATTAATTAAAAGAATTAATAAACGTAAAAGTCCATATCCCCCTAATTTTAGTATAACTCCTGCTAAAATTATTGAACCTGAAACAGGAGCTTCTACATGAGCTTTTGGTAATCACAAATGAACAAAAAATATAGGTATTTTTACTAAAAAAGCTAAAATCATAAAAATATATAAATAAATTCTAGTTATAAAAAACAATTTTTCTGAAAAAATAATAAATCTTAAAGTATAAAAATTTAAATAAATATAAAAAATTATTAATAATAAAGGTAAAGAAGCAAAAATTGTATAAAATAATAAGTATATTCTAGCTTGAATTCGATCTAATTGTAATCCTCATCCCATAATTAAAAATAATACCGGAATTAAACTACATTCAAAAAATAAATAAAATATTAATAAATCTTTAACTCTAAAAGTTAAAAATAAAAATAATATTAAAATTAAAATTAAAAAAATAAATAATTTTCTATATAAATTTTTATTATAAATTATTCATCTTGATAAATATATTATTGAACAAATTCAAAATCTTAATAAGATTATACCAAATGATAATAAGTCATATCCCATATAATAGCTCAAATTATTTCATTGATAATTTAATTTTCCTAAAATCATAAAAATATATCTACCAAAAAATAAATAAAATTGAATTAATCTAAATTTATTTAAAAATCTTAAAGGTATTATAAATATTAAATATAAAATAAATTTTATCATTATAAAATTCTTAAAACCTGAAAATTATCATTTCCATAAACTCGAACTATAATAATTAAAATTGATAAACCTAATACACCTTCACATACTCTAAAAACTAAAAATATTATTCTAAAAAATAATTCTATTATAAAAAAATTTAAATATATAATTAAAGAAAAATAAATAATTAATATAATAAATTCTAATCTTAATAAAATTATTAATAAATGAAATCGATTTATACATAAACTTATAAATCTTATAAAAAATATTAATAAAATAAAATAATTTAAATTTTTTAATATAAAAATAAGTTTTAATAGTTTATTTTTAAAATATTGATTTTGTAAATCAAAGAAAAATATTTTTATTTTTAAAACTTCAGAAAAAGAAAATTTTTCCTATCATTAATTTCCAAAATTAATATTTTTAATTAAAATATTTTCTGTATAATAAAATTTATATTATTAAATATTACTATTATAAATTCTTTTTTATTAACATTAATAAAAAATCCTTTCTCTTTTGGATTAACTCTATTAATTCAAACATTACTAATTTCTTTATCTTCAAGAATAATAAGACCTAGATCTTGATATTCATATATATTATTTTTAACAATAATTGGAGGTATATTAATTTTATTTATTTATATATCAAGTTTATCTTCAAACCAAAAATTTTTTTTTAATAAATTTATCTTAATTTATTATTTAATATTTATATTAATTTTTATATGATTAATAAAATATATATATATATATTTAAATTTTCAAAATGAAAATTTATACTTAAATTATGAAATTAAAAATAATTTTTTTATAAAAATATCTTTAAATAAATTATATAATTATCCTACAAATCAAATTATATTAATTTTAATTAATTATCTTTTACTAACAATATTTATTGTAGTAAAAATTACTAATATTAAAATAGGATCACTACGAAAAAAAAATTAATGAATAAACCTTTTTATAATTATAATAAATTAATAAAAATTTTTAATAATTCATTAATTAAATTACCAACTCCTAGAAATATTTCAACTTTATGAAATTTTGGATCTTTACTTGGATTATGTCTTTTAATTCAAATAATTACAGGAATTTTTTTAGCAATACATTATACACCTAATATCAATATAGCATTCTCAAGAATTATTCATATTTATCGAGATATTAATAATGGATGATTAATAAAATATATTCATGCAAATGGTGCATCATTTTTTTTTTTAATAATTTATTTACATATTGGACGAGGACTATATTATGGTTCATTTAATTTTAAAAAAACTTGAATTATTGGAATTATTATATTATTTTTAGTTATAGCAACAGCTTTCTTAGGATATGTTTTACCATGAGGTCAAATATCATTTTGAGGAGCCACAGTTATTACAAATTTATTATCTGCTATTCCATATATTGGAACAAATTTAGTTCAATGATTATGAGGAGGTTTTTCTATTGATAATGCAACTTTAAATCGATTTTTTACATTTCATTTTTTTATCCCTTTTATTATTACAGCATTTACTTTTATTCATTTAATATTATTACATAATACAGGATCTAGAAATCCTTTAGGAACAAATAGAAATTTAGATAAAATTCCTTTTCATCCCTATTTTACATTTAAAGATATTATTGGATTTATTATTATATTAACTTTATTAACATTACTTTTATTAATTTGCCCAAACTATCTAAGAGATCCAGATAATTTTACTCAAGCAAATCCATTAATTACTCCTTCCCATATTAAACCAGAATGATATTTTCTCTTTGCATATGCTATTTTACGTTCAATTCCTAATAAATTAGGAGGAGTAATTGCTTTAATTTCATCTATTATAATTTTTATAATAATACCATTATTCAATAAAATAAAATTTAAAAGAATATTTTTTTATCCATTAAATCAATTTTTATTTTGAATATTTATTATAATTATTATTTTATTAACTTGAATTGGTATAAGACCTGTTGAATCACCTTATATTATTATCGGACAATTTTTAACAATTAATTATTTTATTTATTTCCTTATTAATAATTTATTATTTAAAATATGAGATAATTTATTATAAAATCAATGAACTTGAATAAGTTTATGTTTTGAAAACATATAATAAAAGTTTAAATCTTTTATTGATTTTAATAATATTAATATAAAAATAAATTATAATTAATTAAATTAAAATTATGTAAAAAAATATTTTTATTCCCAAAAAAAATAACAAATAATTTAAAGAAATAGGTAAAAATCTTTTTCAAGTTAAACTTATTAATTTATCATATCGAAATCGAGGTAAAGTCCCTCGAATTAAAATAAAAATAAAAGAAATTAATGTTAAATTAAAATAATAAATTAAAGAAAATAAATTTCCACCTAAAAATATTAATCTAAATACTATTCTTATTAATAAAATTCTTAAATATTCAGCCATAAAAATTAATGCAAATCCTCCTCTTCCATATTCTACATTAAACCCTGAAACTAATTCAGATTCACCTTCAGCAAAATCAAATGGAGTACGATTTGTTTCTGCTAAACTAATAATTAATCAAATTATTCTTAAAGGCATTATAATAAATAATATTCAAATAATTTTTTGAAAATAATAAAATTCTAAAAATCTATAATTTTCAATTATAAAAATAAAGGATAATAAAATTATTACTATTCTCACTTCATAAGAAATTGTTTGAGCAACTGAACGTAAACCCCCTAATAAAGAATATTTTGAATTTGAGGCTCAACCAGAAATTATAATTCTATAAACTCCTATTCTCAAACAACATAAAAAAAATAAAATTCTTAAATTAAATGAACAAATATTAGTAAAATAAGGTATAATTATTCAAGAAGAAATTACTAAAAATAATCTAAAAATAGGAGAAATATAATAAGGAAGATAATTAGAAACTAAAGGAAAAACTTGTTCCTTAGAAAATAATTTAATTACATCACAAAAAGGTTGTAAAAATCCTAATAATCTAACTTTATTAGGACCTTTACGAATTTGAATATAACCTAATAATTTTCGTTCTATTAATGTTAAAAAAGCAACTCCAATTAATATTATAATTATTAATATTAAAAATCTTAAAAAAAATAATTTTAATTCTATATTTATAAATATTACTATTTGTATAAATTAATTATACATAAATAAATTCTAAATTTATTACATATTTCTGTCAAAATAGTATTAAATTAATCATATTAATAAAATTCATATAAATTTTATATAAATTATTATAAAATTTTAATCCTTTCGTACTAAAAATTTTTATTTATTTTAAGGATAGAAACCAACCTGGCTCACGCCGGTCTGAACTCAGATCATGTAAAATTTTAAAGGTCGAACAGACCTAAATTTTAAGCTTCTGCACCTAAATTAAATTTTAATCCAACATCGAGGTCGCAATCTTTTTTATTGATAAGAACTCTAAAAAAAATAACGCTGTTATCCCTAAGGTAATTTAAACTAATAATCTAAATTTAGGATCAAAAATTCATTAATTTATGATTTTAAAATAAAAAAGTTTATTAAATTTTTTTATCACCCCAATAAAATAAATTATAAATTATAATAAAAAATTAAATTAAATATAATTTATAATTTATAAAATTCTATAGGGTCTTCTCGTCCTCTAAATTTATTTAAGCTTTTTAACTTAAAAATTAAATTTAATAAATATTTAATTTAAGACAGTATATATCTCATTCAATCATTCATTCTAGCCTTTAATTAAAAGACTATTTATTATGCTACCTTTGCACAGTCAAAATACTGCGGCCATTTAAATTTTATTATTCATTGAGCAGATTAGACCTTAAATTTTTTTCAAAAGGACATGTTTTTGTTAAACAGGTGAATATAATTATTTTGCCGAATTCCTAAAATTAACCTTTCAATTAATTAATATAATCAACAAAAAAAAATTTACTAATTTTAACATTATTATTAATTATAAATTATTAATATTCACATTTTAATAAAAAATTAAATTAATAAAAATTATATATTAAATTTTAATTAAATTATAACATTTTTATAATAAAATCTATTTCTAAGACTATTTAATTAATTTTTTTTATTATTATTATAAAAATTTATTATAAAGCTAATCCCTTATAATATTAATATTATATAAAAATTATAATTAAATTAATTATTTTAATATAATATCTGAATTAAATTCATTTATTAAAAAACTAGATATATTTAAAATTGAATAATATTTCATTTCCATTTTAATATTTAAAATATCTTTACTACAATAAAAATTATATTAAAATAAATCTTTTAAATTCGAGAAAAATATTATAAATATAATTTATTTATTAAACCCTGATACACAAGGTACAATAATTTAAATTTACTTTTATATAAATTATTTATATTAAATCAATAATTTCTTTTACAATACTAATAAACTATAATAAAAAAAATTTTATCTTTTAAAAATACTAAAACAATTTTAATTTTAAAAATATTTTTATTAAATAAATAATTTTAAATAATAAATTAATAATTTTTAAACTTCAAATTAAGTTGATTTAACAACTTATATTTTATTGTAAATAAAATATTTTATAAAAAATTAATTTGTAAATATATATATATATATATATATATATATATATATATATATATATTTATATATATATATATATATATATATATATATATATATATATATATAAATTAAATTAAAATATAACATAAAATTTATAAAAAAAATTTATTTTAATTTCAAAAATTTATTCTAGAAACACTTTCCAGTAATTCTACTTTGTTACGACTTATCTCATCTTAAAATGAGAGCGACGGGCAATATGTACATATTTAATTCTTAATTCAAAAAAATATAATATTTTTTTTTACTATTAAATCCAATTTTAATTAATTATTGCAAATTAATATCCATCATAAATAAATTTTATTGTAACTCATCTTAACTTTAATATAAACTACATAAGGATCTGAAATAAATAAATATTTTTATTTAAGAAAATTAATTTTCTTAAAAAATTTTCTGATAACGACAATAAATAAATTTTTAATTAAAGTAAGGTATCTTGCGGATTATCACTTAAAAAACAAGTTCCCCTAATTAGTTTTAAATACCGCCAATTTTTTTAAATTTAAAGATCATAACTATTAATCCCCTAAAATTTTTTACATTTAAAATAATAGGGTATCTAATCCTAGTTTATTAATTAAATTTCTTAATATTAAATATAAATAATTTTTTTATTCAAAAATAAAAAATTTCACTTAATTTATTTTTCTTTAATTAAATTTTATATTTTTTTTTTAAATTAAATTATAAATAAATATTTACTTACATAAAATGTTTAACCGCAGTTGCTGGCACATTTTTTACCTATATTAATTATTAATAATAATTCTAAATTTCTTTAATTATTAAAATTAAATACTACAAATAATTTTATATAAATTTATATATATATATATATATATATATATATTATAAATATAAATAATTAATTTTTAATCAATTATTAATTCTCACAAAAATTTATATGCAATATATTAATAACATAAATAAAAAAGCCAAAATCAAACTTTTTTATTTAAAAATTTATAATGATTTTAAAATTCATTAATAAATTTAAATAAAAATTAATATTTAAATTTAAATAATGTTTTCCTTTTAAATTTTATTATAAGTTTTTATTCATCTTATATATATATATATATATATATATATATATATATATATATATATATATATATTCAATTTTAAATATTACTTTTTAATATTTTATTTATTTTATTATATATTCAATTAATAATTTATATATATTTATATATATATATATATATATATATATATATTAAATGTTTAATTTTTTAAAAATATTAATAAATTTTTAAATAATTAATTATTAATTATTAAATTAATTTAATTAATAATAAAAAATTAATGTTTAAGTTTAAATAATGTCTTCTTTTAAAATTTTCCTATAAGTTTTTGTTCATCTTATATATGTATATTATTTAATTAAAATAAAATTAATTAGATGGCATGCTTTTATATTGATTATAAAATGAAAATTAATTAATATGTTATAAAATTAAATTAGATGATTTTCATCCTATTTGATCAATAAATGATTATTTTAAATTAAATTCTTATTATATTAACTAATTTTTTCCCCAATTTCATGCCATTTTTCACCAATTTCATGCCATTTTTCACCAATTTCATGCCATTTTTATTTTTCACCAATTTCATGCCATTTTTAGCAATTTCATCACTTTTTTTTTTTAAAAAAAGTGATGTTTGAAGTTGAATATATTAATCTAATCTAAGATTAAACCGTTTAAAAAATTAATACAAGAGCTATGTTTTAAAATAATTAAATAGTTTAATCCAATCTAACTAAGATTAAACCGTTTAAAAAATTAATACAAGAGCTATGTTT